ATAAGGTATCAAGAGGTATTTCCAGATATATTACTCAAAAGAACCGGCACAATACGCCTAATCGATTAGAATTGAAAAAATTCTGTCCCTATTGTTACAAACATACGATTCATGGGGAAATAAAGAAATAGAGCGAACCAAGTACCTGTGTCTTACCCTTTCAAGGAAGGGGAAAAAATGACATTATATATATAACATATTTAAATAGAAAATAAACAAATCCTATTTTTAAAAAATCCTATTTTGGGTGGATTTAAAATGAATTAGAATTAAGAAATAGGATTTTAGGGATAAGGAATAAATTAAACAAACAAACCATGGATAAATCCAAGCGACCTTTTCTTAAATTCAAGCGATCTTTTCGTAGGCGTTTGCCCCCGATTCAATCGGGGGATCGAATTGATTATAGAAACATGAGTTTAATTAGTCGATTTATTAGTGAACAAGGAAAAATATTATCAAGACGAGTGAATAGGTTGACCTTGAAACAACAACGATTAATTACTCTTGCTATAAAACAAGCTCGTATTTTATCTTTGTTACCCTTTCTCAATAATGAGAAACAATTTGAAAGAACCGAGTCGACCGCTAGAACTACTGGTTTTAAAGCCCGAAATAAATAGGCTTAGGCTTACTTTTTCTTCACTTGAATCATAATTACAAGAATCTATATTTGAGTGAATCTAGATTTGAGTATCGTGTCGTAAGAAAAAAAATGAATCGGAAAAAAAGATTTCTTTTTTTATTGAATTGAACGTGTTCATTCATTTTGACTACTTTAGCATATTTTCTCATACTAATTTCTACTCTACCTTCCCGGAGTTCATTCTCCGGGAAACTCCATTTAAATTATTCTGGTGGATTCTTTCCAATCTACTTCCTTTATGATTTCGTTCGAAATCATATAAAGACAATTCCTATTTGATATAGCTATTTGTGCAAGTATTTTACGGTTAAGAAGCAACTGTCTCTTGTACAGATCATGTATTAATCTACTATAACTATAGGATACTCCCCTTTCGCGAATTACTGCGTTTATCCGAGTGATCCACAAACGACGAAAATCTCTCTTTTTCCTATCCCTATCCCGATGAGCCGAAACTAAAGCTCTTATTTTCTGTTGAGTAATAGTTCGAGTAAGCCTTGAATGAGCCCCTCGAAAGCTTGATGCAAATAAACGAATTTTTGTTCTACGTCTCCGAGCTATATATCCCCGTTTAATTCTGGTCATTGAATAAATGAAACTTTGACGAATAACTAATTGATTGCCTTTCTTTCAGTTATTCTTTTCCCCCTTCCTAGTCTATTAATAACAAAACGGATTTTTCCAATGTATAAAATCAAAATTCCAATGGCTTTGGCTACTCTAACCTTCCCGACCACGATTTTTTATTTTTTTTTTAGGTATTTCACTCCGAAATAAGAAAGAAATAATAAATTGTATTTTCCTAGGTATCAAAAATCTAGTAAATAAAAGAAATAAAAAAATAAATAGTGGGTTCCTTCGTTTCTATGGTTACTTCTTAAACGGTGAGGTCTTCTCTATACACCGGAGCCTTTACTTTATACTTTAATTTAATATTTAATCAACTAATTGATGTTATTGGGAACTTGTATAGTTCACACGCTTTGGCTCTACCCATGAATTATCCAGTAATAGGTCTTTCACAATCAGATCTACCTATACAGTAACGGTATTTAATTATGAAAGTTTGCTGGGTAGCTGACCCTCTTAGTCCGTTCTTGCCAGATTGGGAGCCTACCTAATCTTTATGTTTTATGCTTTTTAAATAAGATTTCCTCCGCTTAATGGATAACTTAATGGATAACCATTTGTTACCAATGGAGAATTTCTTATCATCTTAAATTCAGGTGATTGGATTTACACCAACGGAAACCATAAACTTCATACACAATAGAGGGATATGCTAGAGTTTTTTTTTTTAATAATGAATGGAGTTCCTTTTTCCATCCTATCCCATTCACCGGTACTGATCATTGATACTGTAAAAGTAGTTTTCTTGCTTTTGTGCCAGCTCATGATCTAAACGAGTCGCACATACACCCTAGTACATGTTCCTCGACGCTGAGGGCACCCCCGAAGAGCGGGGGATTTCGTGACATTTCTGATTGGCTGTCTTGTATTTCTAATAAGTTGTTTAATAGTTGGCATGTTGAATCGTATACATAATATGATGGATTGGTTTAGATTGATCCTAACCGAATGATGATGAATTACTTCTATTTAATAGAATATTCAATTCGAAGATAAAATCTCAAATTACAGATTTGCGCGAAATCCATGTTATTTTCATTCAACCGCTACAAGATCAACAATTCCATAAGCTTGGGCTTCTGTTGCTGACATAAAAACATCTCTTTCCATATCTTCGGATACAACCCATAAGGGTTTGCCCGTTCTTTGTACATAAACCCTTGTGAGGGTTTCACGCAGTTTCAGCAGTTCTTCCGCTTCCAGGACAAATTCGCCTGTTTGTGCCTCATAATAACCACTAGCAGGTTGATGCATCATTACCCTGATGATATAACAAAATAAAAGCTTCCCCTATCTCGCATGATAAAGCAAAGAGAAAGGAAAGATAAAGAATAGAAAAAAGATAGAATTGAACAACCGTACAGGCATCTTTTGTGCATACGGCTCTACAAGAAAATTTACCCCCTCCTTTCTATTGAAGAAAGAGAAAAATAGAATCTATCAGACTCAGATGGGTAAATGATCAAATTGCCATCCTTCCTTTCGGAGGAGTTAAAAAATACTATGATGGCTCCGTTGCTTTATATGTTTATTTTTTCTTTTTTTTTTTTGTCTGTGATTCAGCAATCCCAAAGTTTCTTTTTAATCCGATCAAATAAGGAAAAAATCTTTTTTTTTTTTTTTTTTCGTACTCTTTCATAACATAAATATTGTTAAGAACTCTCCGGCATGAAAACAAAAAAGTTTGTGACGCTGAACTGAACTCCCGATAGATAAGAGAAAATCGGAAATACCCCTTATCTCATACTACTCTCTCGATACAGAATCTAATGTTTGAAAAAAAAAAAACAATACAAAAATTTCTCATATCGAATTCAAAGTGCCATGCTATTATTACTTAGTATTCATATGGCGAAGGCATAGTCTTCTTTTTTCTCTCAAATAAAAACCTCATTGGCGCCAAGCGTGAGGGAATGCTAGACGTTTGGTAATTTCTCCTCCGACCAGGATAAAAGATCCCATTGAAGCGGCTAATCCCATGCATACTGTATGGACATCTGGTCGCACAAATTGCATAGTATCATAAATAGCGATCCCAGGTATTACCCAGCCCCCAGGAGAGTTTATAAATAAATACAGCTCTTTGGTCTCATCCTCGATACTGAGATATACCATAAGACCAATAAGTTGATTCGAAATCTCGCTATTAATCCCTTGGCCTAAAAAAAGTAATCTTTCTCGATAAAGTCGGTTGATTAGGGTAAAATTGTATCCCTTAGGAACCGTACATGCGCCTTTTGATGCATACGGTTCAAAAAAATTGTGAATCAATGTATAGATTCCAGTCCTCTTTCTTTTTTTCGAGAAAGGTTCTTTCTTACTTCTAACGAAAGGGCTCTTCTTCGATTTTTCAATAAAGACGAGTTTTTACTCCTTTTTTATATTTTCGATTATAAAATTCTAAGTTATAAGAAAGGGTCATTAAACTTATCGAATTAACTTCTCATTGATGTATTCTTTCATCGAGATTTAATCCAAACCGCGATGGTATTTTCTTGTTCCTGAATGGGTCTGTTTCATCTTTTTAGGTTTATGCTCTACTCCGGGTAAAGATCCGCCCGATTTGGATTTGTACATATAGGACAAATGCTTCCATTACCATTTCTTTTTGTATTTCTTTTTTTTTTTTTCAATTCATTTTATACAAGTATTTATTAGAGTTGAGATAACTTTGCTTGACAATTAGGATCTCTTTACAAAGAAAAAATAGGAATAGCAATCATAGATATCTTACCAATCCAATTGGGTTTTTTCTAAACGGAGCCTGGATACTTCATTTTTTTAGTCTAACCAAGCCAACCATAAATTATTCTAATTGAATTATTCTAATTGATAATAGTAATATGAATCCCCTCAAAAATGGATCTAATTGCACTTCACGCTCCAAATTTTTGATGATTCAATTTATCTTTCTTGGGCGAAACGGGGGATATCTCGATCGGGGGAGAGAACGGGGAAATACCATATGACCCAATATATCTGACAAGTCGCACTATACGTCAACCCAAGATGCATCTTCCTCTCCAGGACTTCGGAAAGGAACTTTTGGAACACCAATAGGCATTAAATGAAAGAAAGAACTAAATACTATATTTCACTTTGAGGTGGAAACGTAACAATTTTTTTTATTGTCTTTATAATATTCATATTGGTTTTTATCGTATTTATTTTATCCATAGATTCTAAAAATTCATAAAGAAAGACAGAATGAATAAACTCAAATTATTACGAATAGGTTTTTCTAATGATAAATAAGTATGGACTCATTCGCTCATAGAAAATGGGATCAACTCCCCCATTGCGTATTGGTACTTATCGAGTATAGAATAAATCTGCTTCTCTTTGTTCCTACGAACAGAATTGTTCCATTATTACCAACAGAATAGAACACCCTTGTTCGGAAATAATCGACTGAACAAGAGTGGTCCATAGGATAGTCATATTATAGTCTTTTCCAATGCAATAAAGTTACGTAGTGTTCATTTATCTTTGATATAAGGGGTATTTCCATGGGTTTGCCTTGGTATCGTGTTCATACCGTTGTATTGAATGATCCCGGTCGGTTGCTTTCTGTTCATATAATGCATACAGCTCTGGTTGCTGGTTGGGCCGGTTCGATGGCTCTGTATGAATTAGCGGTTTTTGATCCTTCTGATCCTGTTCTTGATCCAATGTGGAGACAGGGTATGTTCGTTATACCCTTCATGACTCGTTTAGGAATAAC